ATGTGTATTATTATAATAGTGTAAATAGACACACTTTAAGCTTTAAAATATACTTCTAGGGGTTGTCCTGTTTCCGGGGGGTTTTCAGGAGTGTTAGTGATCTCAGGAGTATAGGGGGGTAGGGGGGTTTTACGCGAAAAAACCCCAGGGGGTATATTAGAAATATTAGGAGAAATACTTGTACTTTATGCTCTTGATATCCTTATATGTAATTCTTAAAAGAAAATCTTTTCAACATGAATACTATTTCCTTGCCGGCAAGGAAATGTACACCCTTGTCAACTATTCCTGTGTGCACTCTGAAATGCCAAGTGAAAGGAAACCAAAAAAAAAAACCCCTTGCTCGCTGGAGTGAACGCCCGGCTTGCTGGGTAACGAGTCGAATGTACTCCACCATTAACTTATGCAAGCGTCGATGAAAGAATGGGGAATAATATCAATACATGGCCCTGAAGTAGGAACCAAATGCCAGGAATAATTCACTGAGTGAAACCCCCACGATAGTTGTCCCTCACCTTCAATAAGAGTATGCATTAAGAAATCATTCGTTGGTAGGCTCTTACTACATTAAGAATTTGAGGAGGTCGAGATGTTGAGTGCTTGGTATATCTTGACTCATGAGTATTTAACTAGGTCTTAAGTTTCGTTCATTTCTAATTTAAGGATATTAAAGAATTCTCTACATGCTTTATGGTTTCTTCGTATTATGGTGATATGTGAATGGTTAAGTTCGATTAATGTTGATAATACATATATGTCCTAATGCACTTATTATATGTTTAATATAAATATATGGGGTTAATACATATATGTATTAGGACAAAGAATAGTTTAATTTAAAATTTTAGCTTTGGGAGCTAAGGATAAGAGTTAAAATCTCTTTTCTTTGAGCAGTAGGGAGGATTTTAACCTCCGGCGTCCGGTTTACAAGACCGGTGCTCTGAGACTGAGCTACTAGTGCAGGATCATTCAAGTGCTTTATTTTCTAATCATCCTGCTAAAGGAATAAAAGTTAGAAAGAGGAGGAAGTATAAAAGGGATGCGACTTGTCCAATAATAATATAGGGGTGTTCGACAGGTATTCCGCCGATTCAAGTAAGGATGGCTATATCTGCAACGAGTATTCAAAATAAGAACTGTGTAAGGGGCCGAAATGTTAGGCCTCGCTGTTTAGAGGTGTGGAGAATGGGTACAACTATAAGTACAAGAATGGAAGAGAGGAGGGCTAAGACACCTCCTAACTTATTAGGAATGGAGCGGAGGATTGCATAAGCGAATAGGAAGTATCATTCGGGTTTAATATGTGGTGGTGTGACTAAGGGGTTGGCTGGGGTAAAGTTGTCTGGGTCTCCCAGAAGGTTTGGTAAAAAGAGGGATAGTAAAGAAAGGGTAATGAGAAGGATAGCGAAGCCTAATAAATCTTTGTATGAGTAGTATGGGTGGAATGGAATTTTGTCTACGTTTGAGTTTAATCCTAAGGGGTTGTTAGAGCCTGTTTCATGTAAGAAAAGCAGGTGAATAATAGTAGCGGCTGCAATAATAAAGGGAAATAGAAAGTGAAAGGCGAAGAAGCGGGTAAGGGTGGCGTTGTCTACTGAAAAGCCCCCCCAGATTCATTGAACGAGTGTATTTCCAATGTAGGGAACTGCGGAGAGGAGATTAGTAATTACGGTAGCGCCTCAAAATGATATTTGGCCTCAGGGGAGGACATAGCCAACAAAGGCTGTTATTATTACTAGGAGGAAGAGAATAACCCCGACATTTCATGTTTCTTTGTAGAGGTATGAGCCATAATAAAGTCCTCGGGCGATGTGTATATAAAGGCAGATAAAGAAAAAAGAAGCGCCGTTAGCGTGAATATTTCGGATTAGTCAGCCATAGTTTACATCTCGGCAAATGTGGGCTACGGATGAAAAGGCTGTTGCAATGTCTGCTGTGTAGTGTATGGCTAAAAATAGGCCTGTAAGGAGTTGTATGGCGAGGCAGAGGCCGAGGAGGGAGCCGAAGTTTCATCAAGCAGAGATGTTGGAAGGGGCGGGGAGGTCAACTAGTGCATCGTTTGCAATTTTTAGGAGGGGGTGAGTTTTTCGGAGACTTGTCATTAGGGTTCTTGTAGTTGAATAACAACAGTGGTTTTTCAAGCCATTGGTCCTGGTTAGATTCCTGGCAGGAATTATGACTTATATCATGTTTTCGTTTTTATTTGGTTTGGTAGTGGGGTTAATTGCAGTTGCTTCTAACCCTTCTCCTTATTTTGCCGCTCTAGGTTTAGTGGTTGTAGCAGGAATGGGGTGTGGGATTTTGGTGTGACATGGTGGGTCTTTTTTGTCTCTAGTATTGTTTTTAATTTATCTGGGTGGTATGCTGGTAGTGTTTGCTTATTCAACGGCTCTTGTTGCTGATGCCCACCCTGAAAGTTGAGGTAGTCGGTCTGTTGCAGTGTATATGGTATTATATGTAATGGTAGTGGTTTTAGTATCTGGTTTATTTTGAGGGGGGTGATACGAGTTTTCATGAGTGACGGTGGATGAATTTGAAGAGTTTTCAGTGTTTGGGGGGGATACAGCAGGGGTTGCTTTAATATATTCGGGCGGTGGAAAAATGTTATTTATTAGTGCTTGGGTATTACTTCTTACTTTATTTGTGGTGTTGGAATTAACGCGGGGTTTGAGTCGAGGGACACTTCGGGCAGTTTAGAGGGTAAATAGGAGGGTTGCGAAAGTTAGAGTAAGGAAGAAAAAAGTGAGGTAGGTCTTGATTATACCTTGTTGGGTATTACTTGTTGTAGAAATTATAGGAATGTTGGAGGAGATTACAGTTTTAGGGCCTAGCTTTTCTAATCAGGTTTGATCAATTGTTTGGTTAGCAATTATTTGGCCCAGGGTTAGGTTTAATTTGGGAATGAAGCGGTGAAAAATTGTAGGGAAGAACCCTAATATATTAGAGAAGTGGTGAGGAAAAAGCAGGGGGAGTGCTTTGTGTTGTTTGTTTGTCAGGGAAGCTAATTCTAGTGCGATGAGCAGGCCTAAAATAGTTACAGTTAGGGCAGCTAATTTTAGGAGAGGGGGTATAGACATTACAGGTGTTTTTAGGGGAAGGATATTTGAAGTGATTAGGAGGCCAGCAATGATGCTTCCTCAGGCTAGTCGTTTAATGGGGTTAATAACTGCCGGGTTGTTTTCATTAATAGGGGGGAATGAATTAAATCGGGGGTGTCCTATGGCCACAAAGAAAATAACTCGAAGACTATAAATGGCTGTGAAGGAAGTAGCTAGAAGGGTTAAGGTTAGGGCTCAGGCGTTGAGGTAGGAAGTGTTTAGGGCTTCAATGATAGCATCTTTAGAAAAGAAACCTGCTAAGAAAGGTGTGCCTGTAAGGGCTAAACTCCCAATAATAAGGCAAGAAGATGTAAGGGGGGTAAGATGGTGGGTGCCTCCTATTTTGCGGATGTCTTGTTCATCATTTAGGCTATGGATGATTGAGCCGGAGCAGAGGAAAAGTATGGCTTTAAAGAAAGCGTGTGTACAAATATGCAAAAAGGCAAGTTGGGGCTGGTTTAATCCAATAGTAACTATTATTAAGCCTAGTTGACTTGATGTGGAAAAGGCAACAATTTTTTTAATGTCGTTTTGGGTAAGGGCACAAGTTGCGGTAAATAGCGTGGTTAAGGCGCCTAAACAGAGGCAGGTGGTTAGGGCGGTTTGGTTACTTTCTAAAAGGGGGCTTATTCGAATAAGTAAAAAAATGCCCGCAACTACTATAGTGCTAGAATGAAGTAGGGCAGAGACCGGTGTAGGACCCTCTATGGCAGAGGGAAGCCATGGGTGTAATCCGAATTGGGCTGATTTACCGGTGGCGGCAATGATAAGCCCTAGTAGGGGAAGAGTTAGGTCATAGTCTTTGGCAGTTGAAAATATTTGTTGTATTTCTCATGAGTTGAGGTTAGTGGCTATTCATGCCATTGCAAAAATAAGGCCAATATCCCCCACACGATTATAAAGAACTGCTTGTAAGGCGGCGGTATTTGCATCTGCCCGGGCGTATCATCATCCAATTAATAGGAAGGATATAATGCCAACGCCTTCTCACCCAATAAAGAGTTGAAATATGTTGTTTGCTGTAACTAGAATAATTATGGCAATAAGAAATACTAAAAGATATTTAAAAAATCGGTTTATGTAGGGGTCTGTATGTATATATCAGGATGCAAATTCGAGAATAGATCAGGTGACGTAGAGGGCAATGGGGGTAAAGATAATTGAGTAGTGGTCGAATTTGAAGCTAATGTTGATGTCGAAGATTGCTGTATTTATTCAGCTTCAATTGGTAATAACAACTTCTGCCCCCTCATTGAGGAAAAGAAATAGGGGAAGGAGGCTTGTAAAGAAGGCCAGTTTAACTGCTGTTTTGACGTGAGAGAGGGCCCAGTTGTTTTCTCGGGGGGTGGGTAAAAAGGTTGTTAATAGGGGGTAAGTCAAGAATAGAAAAATAATAATTAAGCTTGATGTTATTATGAGAGAAGTGGGGTGCATAGCTGCTACTTGGATTTGCACCAAGAGTTTTTGGTTCCTAAGACCAATGGATGACTGTTATCCTTTAGGAGCAGTTCGAGTGAGCCTTGGGGTCCAACCAAGGTTACAAAGATTAGCAGTCTTTGTGGCTGCGAGCCTCTCTCGGTAGATAAAAGGGATTTAACCTTTATTTTTAGAATCACAATCTAATGTTTTTAATTAAACTATATCTACAGAAAGTTCACCCTCAGATTAATTCTGGTTTGAGGATGAGTAAAATTAAAGGGAGAAGGTGAAGGGCTATTAAGAGGTGCTCTCGGGTGTGGCTCGGGTCTAGGGCAATAATGTGTGGGGGGAGTTTACCTCGTTGAGTTATAAGGAATATGTAGAGGGAATAGGCGGCTGTAATTAAGGTTCCAGTCCCGGTTAGTGCGAGGGTTCATCAAGATCAGTTAAATAGGGAAACAATAATAATTAATTCTGCTATAAGACTGGGGAGAGGTGGGAGTGCAAGGTTGGCAAGGCTAGCAATAAATCATCATGTAGTCATTAGTGGAAGGGCCATTTGCAGTCCTCGTGCCAGGACTATAGTTCGGCTGTGTGTACGTTCATAGTTGGTGTTTGCTAAACAGAATAGGGCAGAGGATGTTAACCCGTGTGCGACTATAAGAATAAGGGCTCCTGTAAGGCCTCAAGGGGTTTGAATAAGAATGCCTGCTGCGACTAGGCCCATATGACTGACGGAAGAGTATGCGATGAGGGATTTTAAATCTGTTTGACGTAAACAAATGGACCCTGTCATGATGATACCTCAAAGTGCAAATATAATGAAGGGGTAACTTAATTCTTTGGTGAGAGGGTCTAATATAACTATTATACGGATTATTCCATATCCTCCTAGTTTTAAGAGCACGGCAGCCAGAATCATAGAGCCAGCAATGGGGGCTTCAACATGTGCTTTAGGGAGTCAAAGGTGTACTCCGTACAGGGGTATTTTTACTAAAAAGGCTAGTAAGCAAGCGGCTCATCATAGCTTATCAGCATAAGTAAAAAGGGGAAGGGGATTAGAATATTGAAGGGTAAAAAGGGAGAGAGTTCCTGTACTGTTTTGCAAGATTAAGAGAGCGACGAGCAGGGGTAGTGATCCTGCGAGGGTATAAAACAAAAAATAAGTACCTGCGTTGAGTCGTTCTGCTTGATTTCCCCAGCGTGTAATTAGCAGTAGTGTGGGGATTAGGGTGGCTTCAAATATGGTATAAAATATAATTAGCTCAGTGGCACTAAAGGCTAGGATTAAGAAGACCTGTAGGGACATTATTAATATAATGAAAGTTCGTTGTCGGTTAGTTGGTTCAAGGGTTATGTGGTTTTGGCTTGCTAAGATCATTAGGGGTAAAAGTCAGCAGGTAAGGACCAGGAGGGGTGTAGAGAGAGGATCTGTTGCCATAAATGGGTTAAGGGAAGCTCAGCCTACTTCTGAAATGTTACTAAATAAAGTAAGGCTAACTAATGCAATTACTAGACTATGGAGGAGGGTTGTAGGTCAAAGTCATTTGGCGGAGGCCAATCAGGCAGTTGGGATGAGCATTAAGGTTGGAATAAGAATTTTTAGCATTGTAGTAGATTTAGGCTTTGGAGACGGTCTGAACCATGGGTGCGGGCAGTAGCTACTAGTAGTGCGAGCCCTGCGCTTGCTTCACAGGCTGAAAAAGCTAGTAAAAGCATAGGAGAGGCTGAGAAACTGGTGGAGTTTAATTGTAGGGTTCATAAGGAGAGGGCAATAAATAGTGATAATATTATTCCTTCTAGACATAAAAGGGCGGAAAGGAGATGGGTTCGGTGAAATGCTAGACCTGTTAGTCCTAGAAGAAAGGCAGACGAAAAAGCGAAATGAGCTGGGGTCATTAGGTAATTATGGACTTAAACCATAAGTTTTTGAGCCGAAATCAAATGTTTTTCTTAAACTAAAAACCTATTCGGCCCATTCAAGGCCGCCTTGAGCTCATTCATAGACCAGGCCTAAAGTAAGGATAAGCAAGATGGCGGAGGCTCAGAAAAATGTTATTAGTGGGGTAGAAAGTTGGTCTCCCCAGGGAAGGGGAAGAAGGAGGGCAATTTCTAGGTCGAAAAGAAGAAAAAGAATAGCGACAAGAAAAAATCGGAGGGAAAAGGGTAATCGGGCGCTTCCTAGAGGGTCAAAGCCACATTCGTAGGGTGAGAGTTTTTCATGGTCGGGGGTTATTTGTGGTAATCAAAAGGAAATAATGGTGAGGAGGGCGGAGAGGATAATGGCAATAGTGATTACTGTTGTAACGAGGCTCATTATCTTTCCTTGGAGTTTAACCAAGACTTGGTGATTGGAAGTCACATATACTTTTTAATACTAGAAAGATTAAGATCCTCATCAATAAATAGAGATATAAAGGAATAGTCAAACGACGTCTACAAAGTGTCAGTATCAAGCAGCTGCTTCGAATCCGAAGTGGTGTTCGGATGTAAAGTGGTATTGGATTTGTCGTATTAAGCAAACGGCCAGGAATGTTGAGCCAATGATAACATGTAGTCCGTGGAAGCCGGTTGCTACAAAGAAAGTGGAGCCGTAAACCCCATCTGCAATAGTAAAGGGGGCTTCATAATATTCCATGGCTTGAAGAAAAGTAAAATAAAAGCCAAGGAGAATGGTGAGCCCCAGTGCTTGAATCGTTTGCTTGCGCTCGCCCTCTATAATGCTGTGGTGGGCTCAAGTAACTGTTACGCCGGAAGCTAGTAGGACGGCTGTATTTAGAAGGGGGACTTCAAAGGGGTCTAAAGTAATAATGCCAGTGGGGGGTCAGCAGCCCCCTAATTCAGGGGTAGGAGCAAGGCTTGAGTGATAAAAAGCCCAAAAGAACCCTAGGAAAAAGAAAACTTCTGAGGTAATAAAGAGAATTATACCATATCGAAGACCCTTTTGGACGGGGGGTGTGTGGTGTCCTTGAAATGTGCCTTCTCGAATAATGTCTCGTCATCATTGGTATATTGTTAAGAGGAGAAGGATTGTACCAATGGCTATAAGGGTTGTAGAGTGGAAGTGGAATCAGACTGCAAGGCCTGATGTCATTAAAAGGGCAGCGACTGCGCCTGTTAGAGGCCAGGGACTGGGGTCAACTATATGGTATGCGTGTGCTTGGTGGGCCATTAGACGTTTTCTTGAAGGTAGAGGCTTAGAAGGAGGACAAAGACGTAGGCTTGAATTATTGCGACTGCAATTTCTAGTAGCGTTAATAAAAATAGCAGGGTGGCTGTTAAAAATGCCACGGTTGGTATTAAGGGCATAAGTACAAAAGCAGCTGTGGCGATTAGTTGAATTAAAAGGTGACCAGCTGTTAAATTGGCTGTTAGTCGAACACCTAGGGCTAAGGGGCGAATAAATAGGCTAATTGTTTCGATAATAATTAGGACGGGAATTAGAAGAGTAGGTGTGCCTTCTGGAAGAAGATGTCCTAGTGCATGCGTTGGCTGGTTTCGCATACCAATAATAACGGTTGCCAATCAAAGCGGAACAGCGAGGCCTATATTAAGGGATAGTTGTGTAGTGGGGGTGAAGGTATATGGGAGCAATCCGAGTATGTTGATGGTAATAAGGAATAATATTAGAGATACAAATATAAGGGCTCATTTATGAGCTCCTAAATTTAAAGGCAAGAAGAGTTGATATATAAATCGATTAATAAATCAACTTTGAAAGGCCAAGAGTCGGTTATTTAGTCATCGTGAGGTGGGGGTAGGAAAAGTAATGCAAGGGAAGATAAGGGCAATGGCAATAAGGGGAACTCCTAAAAAAATGGGGCTTATAAATTGGTCAAAGAAGCTTAGCGTCATGGTCAGTTTCAGGCCTCTGTTTTAGGTTTTTCTGTGCTTTGAGGTGTAGGGTTGTTTGGGAATTCGTGGGCTAAAATTTTTGGGGGCATAAAGATTAACAAAATAAACCAGGAAAAGATTAAAATAGCAAATCATGGTGCGGGGTTGAGTTGGGGCATATCGCTAGGGGTGGTTGGGAGTCACCAATCTTTAGCTTAAAAGGCTAACGCTGTTCCCTAATTTAGCTTCTTAGCGAGGTATCTTCAAGTATTATAGATGATCAATTTTCAAAGTGTTCTAGGGGGACTGCTTCGACTACAATGGGCATAAAGCTGTGGTTTGCCCCACAAATTTCAGAACACTGTCCGTAGAAGATGCCTGGGCGGGAGGTGAGGAAGGCTGTTTGGTTTAAACGTCCTGGAACTGCGTCTAATTTTACTCCCAAAGCTGGGACAGCTCAAGAGTGAAGAACGTCTTCTGCGGAAACTAAGACTCGAATAGGGGATTCTGCGGGGACTACTATTCGGTGATCTGCTTCTAAAAGGCGAAATTGGCCGGGGGTTAAGTCTTGTGTGGGGATTATATAAGAGTCGAATCCGAGGTCTTGGTAGTCTGTGTATTCATAGCTTCAATATCATTGGTGTCCGATAGCTTTAATTGTGAGGTGAGGTGTATCAATTTCGTCCATCAGATAAAGAATGCGAAGAGATGGTAGGGCAATTAAAATGAGAATTGCTGCGGGGAGAACTGTTCAGATAATTTCAATTTCTTGAGAATCTAAGAGGTATTTGTTAGTAAGGCTGGTGGAGACTATGGCCACAATAATGTAAAGTACTAATGTACTAATTAAAAAAACGATTATTAGGGCGTGGTCATGGAAGTGAAGGAGTTCTTCTATTACAGGTGAAGCTGCATCTTGAAAGCCTAGTTGTAGGGGATGTGCCATTAACTTTTAAGACACGGGGGAGTTAAACCCCCAATTCTATCTCGACAAGATAGTGTAATAATACATTTTACTAGTATCTTGTGAAGAAAGTGGCAGAGCGGTTATGTGGTTGGCTTGAAACCAACTTATGGGGGTTCAATTCCTCCCTTTCTCGTTAATTTGATCGAACTTGGACGTAGGCGGGTTCTTCGAAGGTGTGATAAGGAGGAGGGCAGCCATGTAGTCATTCTACATTAGTGGCGGTGAGTTCAACTGTCATTACTTCCCGTTTGGCAGCGAATGCTTCTCAAATAATAAATAAGAATATAATTACTGCTACGAGGGAGATTAAAGAGCCAATAGAAGAAACTGTATTTCAGAAAGTGTAGGCGTCGGGGTAATCGGAATATCGGCGAGGTATTCCAGCCAGGCCGAGGAAATGTTGAGGAAAAAATGTAAGGTTTACCCCAATAAACATGATTCCGAAATGGATTTTTGTTCAGGTGGGGTGGAGGGTATAGCCTGAAAACAGGGGGAATCAGTGTACGAAGGCAGCAATAATAGCAAATACGGCTCCTATTGAGAGAACGTAGTGGAAGTGGGCCACCACATAGTAGGTATCATGTAAAACAATATCTAAAGATGAGTTAGCTAGAACAATACCTGTTAAGCCCCCAACTGTAAAAAGGAAAATAAAACCAAGTGCCCACAGAAGGGGTGTTTCTCATTTAATTGAGCCTCCGTGAAGGGTTGCAAGTCAACTGAAGACTTTTACACCGGTAGGGATTGCGATAATTATGGTAGCAGATGTAAAATAAGCTCGTGTATCTACATCTATCCCAACCGTAAACATGTGGTGGGCTCAAACAATAAACCCCAAGAAACCGATTGCTATTATAGCTCATACTATACCCATGTAACCGAAAGGTTCTTTTTTACCGGAATAGTAGGCAACGATATGGGAAACTATACCAAACCCCGGGAGAATCAGAATATAAACTTCCGGGTGGCCGAAGAATCAGAAGAGATGTTGGTAAAGAATTGGGTCCCCCCCTCCTGCGGGATCAAAGAAAGTTGTGTTGAGATTTCGATCTGTAAGAAGTATTGTAATTCCGGCAGCAAGAACAGGGAGGGATAAGAGAAGAAGAACGGCAGTGATTAATACTGCTCATACAAACAAGGGAGTCTGGTATTGTGTGATGGCAGGGGGTTTTATATTAATAATGGTTGTAATGAAATTAATTGCCCCTAGAATTGAAGAGATTCCTGCGAGATGGAGGGAAAAAATAGTTAAATCGACAGATGCGCCGGCGTGGGCTAAGTTGCCGGCTAGAGGGGGGTAAACTGTTCAGCCCGTTCCAGCACCGGCTTCTACCCCAGAAGAAGCAAGGAGGAGGAGAAAAGAGGGGGGAAGGAGTCAAAAGCTTATGTTGTTTATACGAGGAAAGGCTATGTCTGGGGCTCCAATTATTAGGGGGACAAGTCAGTTCCCAAAGCCGCCAATTATAACTGGTATTACTATAAAGAAAATTATTACGAAGGCGTGGGCTGTTACGATTACATTATAGATTTGGTCGTCTCCTAGGAGGGCGCCTGGTTGGCTTAGTTCTGCTCGGATAAGAAGGCTTAAGGCAGTGCCCACTATTCCGGCTCAAGCACCAAATACTAAATAGAGGGTGCCGATGTCTTTGTGATTAGTCGAAAAAAATCAACGTGTGATTGCCACAGGTAGGATGGCTGAGTTTTAAGCGGTGGATTGTAGACCCATAGACAGAGGTTTGAGTCCTCTTCTTACCAAGCCCTGAGGTGTCATCACATTAGATTGCAAATCTTAAGAAGTAGGCTAACGCCTGCCGGGGCTTTCCCCCGCCTTTTGTTTTTACAGGCGGGGGAAAGTTAGATGGATGCTCGCTGGTTTGAGCGCTTAGCTGTTAACTAAGAGTTTGTAGGATCGAGGCCTGCCTATCTAGTAAGGCTTTAGCTTAATTAAAGTGTCTGTTTTGCATACAGGCGATGTGAGGTAATATCTTGCAAGTCTTATCAGGGACTGGGAGATTTTCACTCCCACTTAGGGCTTTGAAGGCTCTTGGTCTTATGTTATCCTAAGTCTCTTAAAGGATTAATAGTGCAACTGCGGCGGGGGTTAGGGGTAAGAGGGAGAGGGCAGCTATAACTAACATGGCTGTGGGGAGAGTAAGTTGTAGGGAGGATAGTCGTCAGGGGGTGGTCCCAACTAAATTGTTGGAGGAGATGGTGAGTGTTATTGCGTATGATAGTCGTAGATAAAAATAGAGACTTAAAAGGGCGGTTAGTGCAGCTAATGTAGCTGTGGGGGCAAGGTCTTGCTTTGATAATTCTTGAAGAATTATTCATTTTGGCATAAAACCTGTTAAAGGGGGGAGGCCTCCCAGTGAAAGGAGAACAAGGGGGGTAAGGGCTGTTAATACGGGGGTTTTTGCTCAGGAGGTGGCGAGTGCATTAATGCTCGTTGCTTTATTTAGTTTAAATACGAGAAATGTTGAGGATGTTATAATAAAATACATAAGAAGTGTTAAAAGGGTAAGTGAGGGAGAGAATTGTAGTACTAGGATTATTCATCCGAGATGTGCAATTGAGGAGTACGCGAGGATTTTTCGTAGTTGTGTTTGATTGAGACCTCCTCAACCTCCTACAAGGGTAGATATAATACCAAGCATAATCAGTATAGTTGAGTTGGTGGGTTGAATTTGTAATAAAAGGGCAAAGGGGGCAAGTTTTTGTCAGGTAGAGAGGATAAGGCCGGTGGTAAGATCTAACCCTTGAAGGACTTCGGGCAGTCATGCGTGGGTGGGGGCGAGGCCAATTTTTAGTGCGAGGGCAAGTGTAATTATGGTAATGGGGAGGGGATGGGATATTTGTTGAATATCTCACTGTCCTGTAAGTCAAGCATTGGTGGTGCTTGCAAAGAGTAACATAGCAGCTGCGGTGGCCTGGGTAAGGAAATATTTAGTGGTTGCTTCAATTGCTCGTGGGTGGTGGTGTTGTGCTATAAGGGGAATAATGGCTAGGGTATTTATTTCGAGACCTATTCAGGCTAAGAGTCAGTGTGAACTTGCGAATGTAATTGTGGTTCCTAAGCCCAATCCGAAAAGCAGGGTGGCTAGAATGTAGGGGTTCATCAGTAAAAGAAGGATTTTAACCAACATGTTTGGGGTATGGGCCCAAGAGCTTTAATTAGCTGATCTTACTAGGAAGTGGTGTACTGGAAGCACTGGGAGTTTTGATCTCTCCAGATAGGGTTCGATCCCCTTCTTTCTAAGGAGTTGGGGGGAATTTAACCCCCATGTTTCACTCTATCAAAGTGGCCCTTTATTTCAGGCACAACTCCAAGATTACGACTGAGGGGGAAGTCCTGCAAGTGCAATTGGGAGTGCAAGGTGTCAAATTACGAGGGCTAATGTTAATGGAAGAAAGTTTTTTCAGATTAGATGCATTAGTTGGTCATATCGGAAGCGGGGGTAGGAGGCCCGGACTCATAAAAATACGAGTGAAAGAAGGGCTGCTTTAGTTATTAAGTTTATTGCGGTTAATTCTGGTATTGTTGGAATATGGGAGGCGCCTAAAAATAATGTGGCGGAGAGTGTATTTATGAGTAGAATGTTAGCATATTCTGCTAAAAAGAATAGGGCGAAGGGTCCCCCTGCGTACTCTACATTGAAGCCGGAAACTAGTTCTGACTCACCTTCGGTTAAGTCAAAAGGGGCTCGGTTGGTTTCTGCAAGGGTTGAGATATACCATATAGCGGCTAGGGGCCAGGTAGGTATAATTAATCAAATACTTTCTTGGGCGACGTTGAAGGTCTGAAGTGTAAAACCACCGGTAAAAATGATAGTATTTAAAAGAATGAGGCCGAGACTTACTTCATATGAAATAGTTTGGGCGACGGCTCGTAGTGCTCCAATAAGAGCATATTTTGAATTGGATGCCCAACCTGATCCTAAAATTGAGTAAACAGCGAGGCTAGAAAGAGCTAAAATAAATAAAATACCTAGGTTTAAATTGACTGTTGGGTGGGGTATTGGTATAGGAGCTCAAAGTGTAAGGGCTAATGTTAGGGCAAGCATGGGGGTAAATAAAAATAAGACGGGAGAAGAAGTTGAGGGGCGTACGGGCTCTTTAATAAATAGTTTTACTCCGTCGGCGATTGGTTGTAGTAGGCCGTAGGGTCCCACGATGTTTGGGCCTTTTCGTAATTGTATATAGCCGAGGACTTTTCGTTCAATTAAGGTAAAGAAAGCAACGGCTAGAAGTACGGGTACAATAAAGGCTAAGGGGTTGAGAATGTGGGTGATGAGTGTTGAAATCATAGTTAAGGAGAGGACTTGAACCTCTGTGGAAAGGGCTTAGGTCTTTTGCAGTTGCCGGGCTCTGCCACCTTAACATGCCATTTTCTTTGGCACAGTGGTATGTCCTTTTACCTGTTTTAGTTGTTTTCACCAGGTAAGGATGAGGCGTGCTTTAAGTATAGGCCTCTTCTTTTCGGTCCTTTCGTACTAGAAAAGATCACATCATAGATAGAAACTGACCTGGATTACTCCGGTCTGAACTCAGATCACGTAGGACTTTAATCGTTGAACAAACGAACCCTTAATAGCGGCTACACCATTAGGATGTCCTGATCCAACATCGAGGTCGTAAACCCCCTTGTCGATATGGGCTCTAAAAGGGGATTGCGCTGTTATCCCTAGGGTAACTAGGTCCGTTGATCGGCGTTGCCGGATCACTATTGGTCAGAAATTCTGTTTACTAGAGTGGTAACTCTTATTTTTAGGAGGTATATATGGGTTTCTCCCATTCCATGCGGGGGATTTTTGTTTCCCCGCGGTCGCCCCAACCAAAGACATTAGAGCAGGATTTCTTTTGGTTTAAGCCCGTGTTAGGGAGTTATTAACATGATCTGCTTTGGTGTCTAAAGCTCCATAGGGTCTTCTCGTCTTATGGTTTTATTCCCGCTTCTGCACGGGAAGATCAATTTCATTGACTTGAAAAAGGAGACAGTTAAGCCCTCGTTATGCCATTCATACAGGTCCCCATTTAAAAGACAAGTGATTGCGCTACCTTCGCACGGTTAGAATACCGCGGCCGTTAAACATGTAGTCACAGGGCAGGCGGGACCTCTTATTTTTTGATTTTGCAAGAGGCGATGTTTTTGGTAAACAGGCGAGGCCTTATGTGTTTGCCGAGTTCCTTCTTTTTCTTTTAGTCTTTCCTTGGGAGCACACCAGTGTGGGGTTAACGGTGTTTTTGTTGAGTGTTTTTCTAGTTATTTATTTGTTGTTCAATACCCTCTTCGTTTGGGGCCGTTAAAGTTCGATGGAAGGTCCATTTCGATTTACACATGTGCAAGGAGAGAGGCGGAGGCTCTCTTATTACTCATATTAGCATAGTCTCTCCCATGGTTGCATGGGACGGCTTGGTAAGATTAGGGGGTTGAGATTAAATTATCAGAATCGTGGGGATAAAAGGTATACTTGAGCTTTAACGCTTTCTACGGGGGTGGCTGCTTTTAGGCCCACCAGAATATTTTACCCTTGTGTTCATTATGATCTTTACCCACCTGGTAAAGTTGTGTCTTATTTCAAAAGAGCTGTACCTCTTTTGAATAACTCTTACGGTTTCTTTGAATGTCTTTAGGGGTCAAAAAAGAAGCCGTGAGGCTGAACTTCTATCCATTTCCCAGGCAACCAGCTATAACTAAATTCGATAGGTCTGTCACCTCTACTCAAAGCTCTTCCCACTCTTTTGCCACAGAGACGGGTGTGCCCTATTAATAGGCTGTCTTGGAGTAGCTCATTTAGTTTCGGGGGGTCAAACTAAAGTTACGCTTTGCTTGTATATTACTAACTAAATCATGATGCAAAAGGTACGAGGTTTTGTCTCTGCTTTTTTAGGCTTATACTGGGTTTTTTCATTTCTCTTTCAGCGTTCCCTTGCGGTACTTTCTCTATTGCGCCTAGTCCCTTTTCTGTCGCCCATACTGGGGGGGGGGAAAAAATGGTTTGTTTTATACATTTCTAGTGTGTTTGGGGTTATTAATATTGAATTGTTGTTGTTGGTTTAACGGGCTAGCTGTTTAGCATCAGGGCGACCCGATTTGCACGGGTGTCTTCTCAGTGTAAGGGGGACGCTTTTCTAACTTAGCCACGCTCTGATTTTTCCAAGTGCACCTTCCGGTACACTTACCATGTTACGACTTGCCTCCCCTTCGGAGTATTTAGGTTTTAGGTACTTAAAATTTTTATGTTTGGGGAGAGTGACGGGCGGTGTGTGCGCGCTTCAGGGCCGGTTTCAGCAGGACTCTCTATTTCCTGTTTACTACTAAATCCTCCTTCAGATGAGTATTTCAACTCATTATTCGTATTCACTGCATTAGGGAATGTAGCCCATCTCTTCCCCCTCCATACGCTACACCTCGACCTGACGTTTTGGGTTTTACCAATTTTGCTTACTATAAGCCCTTCACAGGGTAAGCTGACGACGGCGGTATATAGGCGGGGAGGACAAGGAGGGGTGAGGTTTAACGGGGGTTATCGGTTCTAGGACAGGCTCCTCTAGGTGGATCTAAAGCACCGCCAAGTCCTTTGGGTTTTAAGCTAATGCTCGTAGTTCCCAGGCGGATAGCAGGTGTATTTTGCTACCAATGTTTAGGGCTAGGCATAGTGGGGTATCTAATCCCAGTTTGTGTCATAGCTTTCGTGGGTTCAGGTAATATAAAGCCACTTTCGTAGTTGTACTTCTTATCTTCGGGTGCGTATGACAGTTCTGAAGATATTCGGCTTTAGTTTAGTGTTTCCTTAACCACACTTTACGCCGGGGTCCATCAACTTGGGTCTCTCGTATAACCGCGGTGGCTGGCACGAGTTTTACCGGCCCTCTTAGCTTTGACTAAGTCAAGTTTTCACTTATGGCTTAATGTCTATCACTGCTGAATTCCCTTGAGGGTGTGGCTAAGCAAGGTGTCGTGGGCTAAAAATGTGCCTGATACCAGCTCCTTGTTCTCGGGCGGGGAACTGTGGGGCATTCTCACAGGGGTGCGGATACTTGCATGTGTAAGTTAAGCTAAAGTTGATAGTAAAGTCAGGACCAAGCCTTTGTGCTTACGGAGCTTTCTAGGGCTCATCTTAACATCTTCAGTGTTATGCTTTAGTTAAGCTACGCTAGC